GTGTGAGTAATATATATATATATATATTGTATTATATTATTATAATATAATATATAATATAATATAATATAATATAATATAATATAATATAATATAATATATAATATAATATAATAATAATATAATATAATATATAATATAATATAATATAATATAATATAATATAATATAATATATAATATAATATAATATATAATATAATATAAATATTGTAGTATGGAGATATATGCGAATATGTGCCGTTTGAGGTAATATTCTATATTTATTGGGTATGTCTGGGTTGTGTACAAGTTATTTTGAAAGGTTATATAATTTACTGTGTTGGCATTTTATCTGGTTTTGGGGTTTGACAGAATATTAAGATTTGCCAGCATGGGGGGGTAGGGGGGGTTTGACGCGCAAATAGAAGAGGGGGCACTGTGAGTAGGAGTAAGTGGTAGAAGTAATAAGGTTATGTACTTGATATAATTTTATGCAAATTCTATAGTATTATGTCCTTAAATCTCTACATAAACTGTATTGAATTAATATATTTATGTTCCACCTAATTTTAAATGTCTCCCTGCGGGTTACACTTGTATATGTCAAATGAAAGTGACCTAAAAATAAAAAATACCAAATGCACGTGAAAGAATGCCTTGGCATGGTGAGTCATGATATTTACAGGACTTAAATCAATAATCAAATGCCAGTAATAATTCAGTTATGTGGATTTTATAATGATTGTCCTTGACTTTTCATGAATATAGTATTCCTGCTTGCAATATTGCTGATTTCTTACTACATTTTTAATTGTTCTTAACTAGGTATGTTGAGTCAAGAGATTATGCCTTTAAATAGAGTGATGCAATATATACATAATATGTATTAATACCATAATGTAATATATACATAATATGTATTAATACCATAATGTAATATATACATAATATGTATTAATACCATAATGTAATATATACATAATATGTATTAATACCATAATGTAATATATACATAATATGTATTAATACCATAATGTAATATAATATATACATAATATGTATTAATACCATAATGTAATATATACATAATATGTATTAATACCATAATGTAATATATACATAATATGTATTAATACCATAATGTAATATATACATAATATGTATTAATACCATAATGTAATATGTACATATATGTATTACGCCGTCAGAAAATAGTTTAGTTTAGAATCTTAGCTTTGGGAGTTAGGGGTGGGAGTTAGAATCTCTCTTTTCTGGCACTAGGAAGGATTTTAACCTTCGATTTCCGGATTACAAGACCGGCGCTTTAGGTACTAAGCTACTAGGGCAATTTCAGTTTATTAATTTGTTTTCTAATAAGCCTGCTAGGGGGTTTAGGATAAGGAATAGTGTAAAGTAGAGGATGGAGGCAATTTGTCCAATAATAATGAATGGGTGTTCAACAGGTATGCCTCCAATTCATGTTAGAATTATTACATCTGCTACTAGGACTCAGAATAGGATTTGGGAGATTGGTCGAAATGTGAGTCCTTGTTGTTTGGATGTGTGTAATAGGGGAACGACTATTAAAATTAAAATAGAGAATAGTAATGCTAAGACTCCTCCTAGTTTATTAGGAATAGATCGTAGGATAGCGTAGGCAAATAGGAAGTATCATTCTGGTTTAATATGTGGAGGAGTTACTAACGGGTTGGCAGGAGTGAAATTTTCTGGGTCACCTAGGAGGTTTGGTGAAAATAGGGCTAGAGAAGCTAGAAGTGTAAGTAAAATAATAAATCCTAGGAGGTCTTTATATGAGAAGTATGGGTGGAATGAGATTTTGTCTGCGTCTGAGTTTAGACCAATTGGGTTATTGGATCCTGTTTCGTGTAGAAATAAGGCGTGTAGAATTGTTGCTGCAATGATTGCGAATGGAAGTAGGAAGTGAAATGCGAAGAATCGTGTTAGGGTTGCGTTATCTACAGAAAATCCTCCTCAGATTCATTGGACTAAGCTGTCTCCGATGTAGGGGACGGCTGATAAGAGGTTTGTAATAACAGTTGCTCCTCAGAATGATATCTGGCCTCAAGGAAGGACATAACCGACGAAGGCGGTTATTATTACTAGAAGAAATAATACTACCCCAATGTTTCATGTTTCTTTATATGTGTAAGAGCCATAGTAAAGGCCTCGTCCAATGTGCATATAAATGCAAATAAAGAAGAAGGATGCTCCGTTGGCATGTAAGTTTCGGATGACTCAGCCGTAGTTTACATCTCGGCAGATGTGGGCGACGGATGAGAATGCAGTTGAGACATCAGAAGTGTAATGTATCGCTAGAAATAGTCCTGTTAAGATTTGTGCTATTAAGCATAGTAGGAGGAGTGAACCGAAGTTTCATCATGCGGAGATATTGGAAGGGGCGGGGAGATCAATTAGGGCGTCGTTGACAATTTTAAGTAGGGGGTGAGTTTTTCGGATGGCCATTAGTTCTTGTAGTTGAAGTACAACGGTGGGTTTTCAAGCCACTAGTCTCGGTTAGAATCCGGGTGGGAATTATGGTTTATATTCTTAATTTATTTTTATTGAGTTTGGTTGTAGGTTTAGTTGGCGTGGCTTCTAATCCTGCACCTTATTTTGCTGCTTTAGGGTTGGTTGTTGCGGCGGGTGTAGGGTGTGGGGTGTTGGTAGGTCATGGTGGTTCACTGTTATCTTTGTTGTTATTTTTAATTTATTTAGGAGGGATGTTAGTGGTTTTTGCTTATTCGGCGGCGTTGGCGGCTGATCCTTTTCCGGAAACTTGAGGTGTCCGTTCTGTGAAGGGATATGTTTTAGCATACTTATTGGGGGTTGGAGTGGCTGCTTGATGGTCTTGGGAAAATTGATATGGGAATTATTGGGTGGTTGTTGATGAGTTTAAAGAGTTTTTTATGTTACGGGGCGATACTAGTGGGGTCGCTTTAATGTATTCTTATGGTGGGGGGATATTGGTTGTGTGTGCTTGAGTTTTATTGTTGAGCTTATTTGTAGTATTAGAGTTGACTCGGGGTTTGAGTCGGGGGGCTCTTCGTGCAGTTTAGGCTAGGGTAAGTATAGTAATAATTAGGGCAGTGGTTAATAGGTACATGGTTAAATAAATTTTAATAATATTGTTGTTTCATGTATCGAATGTTGATGAGAGTGTGTGTTGGAGGTTGGCGGTACCTTTGGGGCCTAGTTCTAATCATTGTAAGTCGAATTTTGTGGCTTGTTTTCCTAAGGAAAGGCTAAGTTTTGGGGCGAGACGGTGGATGATTGAGGTAAAGTATCCTAATATGTTGGATGAATTATGTAGAGGAAGGATTGGGGTAATTTTAATTTGAGTTGAGGTTGTGGTTGAGAGGGCTATTGCGATAATTAGGCCAATAATAGTGACTGCTAGTGCGGCGAGTTTTAGGGAGTAAGGCATTGTTATAACAGGGGTTTTTGATGGGAGGAAATTTGATGTAATAATTAAGCCTGCAATGATGCTTCCTCAGGCTAGTCGTTTAATTGGGTTAATTACTAGGGGATTATTTTCGTTAATAGGAGAGAGGGCTAAGAATCGTGGAGCACCTATGGTTACGTAGAAGATGACTCGGAAGCTATAAACTGCAGTGAATGAGGTGGCAATTAAGGTTAGGGCTAGGGCTCAGGCGTTTAGGTAGGAGGTGTTTAGGGCTTCAATAATAGCGTCTTTTGAGAAGAATCCGGTTAGGAATGGTGTGCCGGTTAGAGCTAGGCTGCCAATAGTTAGGCAGGTTGATGTAAATGGTAAGAGTTTATGAAGTCCTCCTATTTTTCGGATGTCTTGTTCATCGTTGAGGCTGTGAATAATAGATCCGGAACATAAGAATAGTATAGCTTTGAAGAAAGCATGCGTGCAGATGTGTAGGAAAGCTAGTTGTGGTTGGTTTAGGCCAATAGTTACTATTATTAGGCCTAGTTGACTAGATGTTGAGAAAGCTACGATTTTTTTAATATCGTTTTGGGTTAGGGCACAGGCAGCTGTGAATAGGGTGGTTAAGGCGCCTAGGCATAGGCAAATGGTAAGAGCTAGTTGGTTGTTTTCTATTAGGGGATGGAGTCGGATGAGAAGGAAAATTCCAGCGACCACTATAGTACTTGAGTGTAGTAGGGCGGATACTGGAGTTGGACCTTCTATTGCTGAGGGGAGTCAGGGGTGGAGGCCAAATTGGGCTGATTTTCCTGTAGCTGCAATAATAAGACCAATTAGGGGGAGAGTTATGTTAAAATCTTTTGATATTATGAAGATTTGTGGAATTTCTCAGGAATTTAGGTTTATTGCAATTCAAGCTGTAGCTAAGATTAATCCGATGTCACCGACTCGGTTATATAGGACGGCTTGGAGAGCTGCAGTATTGGCGTCGGCTCGTCCATGTCATCAACCAATTAGTAAGAAGGATATGATGCCTACGCCTTCTCAGCCAATAAATAGTTGGAAGAGGTTGTTAGCAGTGACTAGGATAATTATGGCTACTAGGAAAAGGAGAAGGTATTTGAAGAATCGGTTAATGTTTGGGTCGGTGTGCATGTATCATAATGCGAATTCTAGAATTGATCATGTAACATAAAGGGCAATTGGTGTAAAGATGATGGAGTAGTGGTCAAATTTAAAACTAATATTGATGTTGAAGGTCATAATATTTATCCAATGTGTATTGGTAATAATGTTTTCTGTTCCTTGGTCTAGAAAAAATACTAGGGGAATTAGGCTAATAAAGAAAGCAGTAGCTACAGCTGTTTTGACATGAGTGGAGGCTCAGTTAGGGCTTAGGGGTTTTGGTTGTAGAGTTATTAATAGTGGGAGTATTAGTGTAACTAGTATTAGTATGAGGGTGGATGATATTACTAGATTTGTCATAGCTGCTACTTGGATTTGCACCAAGAGTTTTTGGTTCCTAAGACCAACGGATGAACTGTTATCCTTTAGAAGCTCGAGTGAGCCATGGAATTTAACCATGGAGATAGGGGTTAGCAGTCCTTATTGCTTCTAGCCTCTCTCGGTGGATAAGAGGATTTTAACCTCTGTTTTTAGAACCACAATCTAATGTTTTGGGTTAAACTATATCTACAATATCACCATCCTCATATAAGTTCTGGTTTTGTGATTAGGAGGATGACTGGGAGTAGGTGCAGAGTCATAAGTAGGTGTTCTCGGGTGTGAAAGGGTTGGAGGTTTGTAATGTGGGTTGGGAGGGGTCCCCGTTGTGTTATTAGGAAGAGGTAAAGGGAATAGGCTGCTGTAATTAGTGTGCCTGCTCCAGTTAGGATGAGGGTTAGTGGGGATCAGTTGAATATTGCTGTAATAATAATGATTTCTCCTATTAGGTTAGGTAGGGGAGGGAGGGCCAGGTTTGCTAAATTAGCGATGAATCATCAAGTAGCGGTAAGTGGAAAGATAATTTGTAGACCTCGAGCTAGAATTATAGTTCGGCTGTGTGTTCGTTCATATGTGGTGTTGGCTAGGCAGAATAGGGCTGAGGATACTAGTCCGTGGGCAATTATTAGGATAATTGCACCGGTAAATCCTCATGGGGTTTGAATTAAGATTCCTCCTGCTACCAAGCCTATATGGCTGACTGATGAATAAGCGATGAGGGATTTTAGGTCTGTTTGACGGAGGCAAATAGAGCCTGTTATAATAATGCCTCAGAGGGCAAGAATAATGAAGGGATATGCTATGTCTTTAGATAATGGGTCTAGAATAACTATTATTCGTATTATTCCATAGCCTCCAAGTTTTAGTAGAATTGCAGCTAGGACTATTGAACCTGCTACTGGTGCTTCTACGTGGGCTTTTGGTAATCAGAGATGTACTCCGTAAAGGGGCATTTTTACCAAGAAAGCAATTAGACAGCCAGCTCATCAGATTTTGTCTCCTCAGGAGTGGAGTGATATAGGTTGAGAATATTGAATAATTAGTATAGATAGGGTACCTGTGTTTTGATGAAGGAGTAGAAGGGCTACTAATAAGGGTAGGGATCCTGCTAGCGTATAAAATAAAAAGTAGGTACCTGCATTTAATCGCTCTGTTTGATTACCTCAGCGGGTAATAATAATTAAAGTTGGAATTAGGGTTGCTTCAAATATTACATAAAATATGATGATTTCTGTGGCACCAAATGCTATGATTAGGAAGGTTTGTAGGGAAGCGAGTAATGTAATGTAAGTTCGCTGACGACCTACTGGCTCTGGTTTGATGTGGTTTTGGCTGGCAATAATTATGAGTGGCAAGAGTCAGCAAGTTAGGACTAGAAGAGGGGTAGATAAGGGATCGGTTCCCATATAGAGATTTGATGTTGTTCATCCTGTCTCTGAGTCTCATTTCAATCATAGGAGACTAATGAGGGCAATGAAAAGGCTTTGAGCGGTGGTGAGGGTTCATAATCATTTTGGTGGGGTAAGTCAGATTGTGGGAAATAGCATAATTGTTGGAATTAGAATTTTTAGCATTGTAAAAGGTTTAAGGCTTTTAGACGGTCTGTGCCGTGAGTACGGGCTGTGGCTACTAGGAGAGCCAACCCAGCACTAGCTTCGCAGGCTGAGAATGCTAGTAGTAGTATAGGAGCTGCGGAGAAGGTTGTTGCTTCTAACTGTAAGGCTCATAGGGCTAGAGCAATAAATAGGGATAATATTATACCTTCTAGACATAAGAGGGCTGATAAGAGGTGAGTACGATGGAATGCTAGGCCTGTTAGTCCTAAAATAAATGCTGAGGTAAAGCTGAAGTGTACTGGTGTCATAAGGGGGTCGTGGGTTTAAACCACGGTTTTCTGAGCCGAAATCAGAGGTCTTATTTTGGACTAACCCCCTATTCGGCTCATTCTAGGCCTCCTTGGGTTCATTCATAAATTAATCCGAGTGTAAGAAGAATAAGGATGGCTGCGGCTAGTAAAAAGGTGTCTGTTGGGTTGGGTAGTTGGTTACCTCAGGGTAGGGGTAAAAGTAGGGCAATTTCTAAGTCGAACAGTAAAAATAAAATGGCAACAAGGAAGAAGCGTAAGGAAAATGGTAGGCGTGCAGATCCTAAAGGGTCAAAGCCACATTCGTAGGGGGATAGTTTTTCTGCGTCTGGGGTTATTTGAGGTAGTCAGAAAGATACGATGGCGAGGATTAAAGATAGGGCAGTAGTAATAAAGAGAATTGTTATGACTAAATTCATTATCTTTCCTTGGGATTGAACCAAGACTAGGTGATTGGAAGTCACTCGTACTAACGTTAATACTAGAAAGATATGAGCCTCATCAGTAAATAGAGACGTATAGGAACAGTCATACGACGTCTACGAAATGTCAGTATCAGGCGGCTGCTTCAAATCCAAAGTGGTGTCCGGATGTAAAGTGATATTGGATTTGTCGGAGAAGGCAGACGGCTAGGAAAGTTGAACCAATAATTACATGGAGTCCGTGGAATCCTGTGGCCACAAAGAATGTTGACCCATAAACGCCATCAGCGATTGTAAATGGAGCTTCATAATATTCTATAGCTTGGAGTGCAGTGAAATAGAATCCTAGTAGGATTGTTAGGGTTAGTGATTGAATGGCTTGTTTTCGTTCTCCCTCTATGAGGCTGTGATGGGCCCATGTGACTGTTACACCAGAAGCTAGAAGAACGGCTGTATTAAGGAGTGGGACTTCAAATGGGTCTAGTGGTACAATTCCTGTAGGGGGCCAGCACCCCCCTAGTTCTGGTGTAGGGGCTAGGCTGGAGTGGTAGAAGGCTCAGAAAAAGCCTAGAAAGAAGAAAACTTCGGATGTGATAAATAAAATTATTCCGTATCGTAGACCTTTTTGGACCGGTGGAGTATGGTGTCCTTGAAAGGTTCCTTCTCGGATAATGTCTCGTCATCATTGGTATATTGTTAATAGTAGTAGAATCAGGCCTAGTGATATTAGGGTTGTTGAGTGGAAGTGGAATCAGATTGCAAGACCTGATGTTATTAAAAGAGCAGCTACTGCACCTGTTAGGGGTCATGGGCTTGGGTCTACCATGTGGTATGCGTGTGCTTGGTGGGCCATTAGACGTTTTCTTGTAAGTATAGGCTTAATAATAGTACGAACACATATGCTTGGATTATGGCAACTGCCACCTCTAGGAGAGTAAGGAGAACTAGGAGAGTGGCAGTGAAGAGTGCTACTGTTGTTATTATTGGCAGGAGAACGAATGTTGCGGTTGAAATAAGTTGAATTAGTAGGTGGCCAGCGGTAAGGTTGGCTGTTAATCGAACACCTAGGGCGAGAGGTCGGATAAATAAGCTAATGGTTTCAATAATAATTAATACTGGAATTAGGGGGACTGGGGTGCCTTCTGGAAGAAGGTGTCCAAGAGCCACTGTAGGCTGGTTACGTAGTCCAATAATAACTGTGGCTAGTCAGAGTGGGACAGCAAGGCCTATGTTTAGGGATAGCTGAGTTGTTGGGGTGAAAGTGTATGGAAGTAGGCCCAGTATGTTAAGAGATAAAATAAAAATTATTAGGGATGTTAGGATTAGGGCTCATTTGTGTCCTCCTGGATTTAGGGGGGTTAGTAATTGGTGTGTAAAAGACTTAACAAATCAGTTTTGAAGAGTAATTAGGCGGTTATCCTGTCATCGTTTGGAGGGGGATGGAACAAGGATTCATGGTAGAGTTAATGCGATGGCAATTAGGGGAATGCCTAGAAATGTAGGGCTCATGAATTGGTCAAATAAGTTTAGTGCCATGGTCAGTTTCAAGTTTCTGATTTAAGTTTTTGTGAGCTGATGGATGTTAGTTCGTTTGTAAAGGTGTGGTTTAAAACTTTGTTTGGAACTACTGCTAGAAATACTAGTCAAGTAAACACGAGAATTGCGAATCATGGGGCTGGGTTTAGCTGAGGCATGTCACTAGGGGTGGTTGGGAGGCACCAAACTTTAGCTTAAAAGGCTAACGCTAATCCCTATTTAGCTTCCTAGTGAGGCGTCTTCAAGTATGATAGAGGATCAGTTCTCAAAATGTTCTAGTGGAACGGCTTCTACTACAATTGGTATAAAGCTGTGATTGGCTCCGCAGATTTCAGAACATTGTCCGTAGAATACACCAGGGCGGGAGGTAATAAATGCTGTTTGATTTAAGCGTCCTGGTACGGCGTCTATTTTAACTCCTAAAGCTGGGACAGCTCAGGAGTGTAGTACGTCTTCAGCTGAGACTAGGACTCGCACTGGGGATTCTATTGGAACAACCATTCGGTGGTCGGTTTCAAGTAGTCGGAATTGACCTGGTGTTAGGTCTTGAGTTGGTACTATATAGGAGTCAAAAGCTAAGTCTTCATAGTCTGTGTATTCATAGCTTCAATATCATTGATGTCCTATAGCTTTTACAGTTAGATGTGGGTCATTAACTTCATCTATTAGGTAGAGGATTCGGAGAGATGGAAGAGCAATAAGAATAAGAATTGCTGCTGGCAAAATAGTTCATACAATCTCGATTTCTTGGGAGTCTAGAATATATTTGTTAGTAAGTTTAGTGGAAACTATTAGAAGAAGAATATATAGAACTAGAGTGCTAATTAAAAGCACAATTATTAAGGCATGGTCGTGGAAATGTAGAAGTTCTTCTATTACAGGCGAGGCCGCGTCTTGGAATCCTAGTTGTGAGGGATGTGCCATTAAGCTGTTGAGCTTAAGGTGCGCAGGATTTTAACCAGCAATGCTGCCTTGACAAAGCAGTGTAATATTCTATTTTACTAGCACCTTATAAAAGAAAGTGGCAGAGTGGTTATGTGACTGGCTTGAAACTAGTTTACGGGGGTTCGATTCCTTCCTTTCTCGTTAATTTGTTTGGACCTGAACGAATGCTGGTTCTTCAAATGTGTGGTATGGGGGTGGGCATCCGTGAAGTCATTCTGAGTTTGTGGGTGTAAGTTCTACTGCTAGGACTTCTCGTTTAGCAGTAAATGCTTCTCATAAAATGAATAGGAATATAATTACGGCAACTAGGGACACTAGAGAGCCAATTGAAGAAATAGTATTTCAAAGGGTATAAGCGTCTGGGTAGTCAGAGTATCGTCGTGGTATTCCAGCTAAGCCTAGGAAATGTTGTGGGAAAAAGGTTAAATTAACTCCTACGAATATTACTCCAAAGTGAATTTTTGTTCAAGTGCTGTGAAGGGTATATCCTGTAAATAGAGGGAATCAATGTACGAATGCACCCATAATAGCGAAGACAGCTCCTATAGATAAGACATAATGGAAGTGGGCAACTACATAGTAAGTGTCATGTAGTACAATATCGATGGATGAGTTGGCTAGGACAATTCCTGTTAAACCGCCAACTGTAAATAGGAAAATAAATCCTAGGGCCCATAGTAGAGGTGTTTCTCATTTGATTGACCCTCCGTGTAGTGTGGCTAATCAGCTGAATACTTTTACCCCTGTTGGAATGGCAATAATTATAGTTGCGGATGTAAAGTAAGCACGAGTATCTACGTCCATACCAACTGTAAACATATGATGGGCTCATACAATAAAGCCTAGGAGGCCAATGGCTATTATAGCTCAGACCATTCCTATATACCCGAATGGTTCTTTTTTTCCTGCATAATAAGCTACAATATGTGAGATTATACCAAATCCTGGTAAAATTAAAATATATACTTCTGGGTGGCCAAAGAATCAAAATAAGTGCTGATAGAGGATTGGGTCTCCACCTCCTGCAGGGTCAAAGAAGGTGGTATTTAAATTTCGGTCTGTTAGTAACATTGTAATACCGGCGGCTAGGACTGGTAGTGAGAGCAGGAGTAGAACAGCTGTAACAAGTACAGCTCATACAAATAAAGGAGTTTGATATTGAGAAATAGCTGGGGGTTTTATATTAATAATAGTAGTAATAAAGTTAATTGCTCCTAAAATTGAAGAAACACCAGCCAGGTGAAGTGAAAAGATGGTTAGGTCAACTGAAGCCCCTGCATGAGCTAAATTTCCAGCGAGGGGTGGATATACAGTTCAACCTGTTCCTGCTCCCGCTTCGACTCCTGAGGAAGCTAACAAGAGAAGGAACGATGGGGGGAGTAATCAGAAGCTCATATTATTTATTCGTGGGAAGGCCATATCGGGTGCTCCAATCATTAGTGGAACTAGTCAGTTTCCAAAGCCCCCAATTATAATTGGCATTACTATAAAGAAAATTATTACGAAGGCATGTGCAGTAACGATGACATTATAAATTTGGTCGTCACCTAGTAGGGAGCCGGGTTGGCTCAACTCAGCCCGAATTAAAAGGCTGAGAGCTGTGCCAACCATTCCGGCTCAGGCACCAAATACTAAGTAAAGGGTACCAATGTCTTTGTGGTTAGTAGAGAAGAATCAGCGTGCGATCGTCACAGGTAGGATGGCCGAGGGTTAGGCGGTGGATTGTAGCTCCATGAACAGAGGTTCAAGTCCTCTTCCTATCAAGCCTTGTGGTGCTTGGCACATCAGATTGCAAATCTGAAGGCGCGGGCTAACCGCCTGCCGGGGCTTTCCCCGCCTCGTCTTTAGGCGGCGGGGAAAGGTAGATGAATGCTCGCTGGTTTGGGCGCTTAGCTGTTAACTAAGAGTTTGTAGGATCGAGGCCTTCTCATCTAGTAAGGCTTTAGCTTAATTAAAGTGTCTGGGTTGCATTCAGAAGATGTGGGATAAAGTCCTGCAAGTCTTATTCAGGGATTAGGAGATTTTCACTCCTGCTTAAAGCTTTGAAGGCTTTTGGTCTGGTGCTATCCTAAATCCCTAGTGGGCTAGTGCTTGAATAGCTGGTGTTAGAGGTAGGAGTGTAAGGGTTAATGTTGTAAAAATAGCTAGTGGTAGTGTTGTTTGTGTATTTGTTAGGCGTCAAGGGGTTGTGGAGTTGTTTGTACTAGGGGCAATTGTTAGGGTTATGGTGTAACATAGTCGTAGGTAAAAATATAAGCTTAGTAAAGCGCTGAGGGCGAGGATGGTTGCGGTAAGAGGTAATTCTTGTTTTGTTAGCTCTTGCAGGATTAGTCATTTTGGTATAAAGCCTGTTAATGGAGGGAGGCCTCCAAGAGAGAGGAGAACTAGGGCAGTGGTTGTTGTGATGATTGGAGTTTTGGACCAGGCTAGGGCTAGTGTATTAATTTTAGTGCTGAGAAGTGTTTTGAATGTTAGGAATGCTGCAGATGTTATGATAATATAGATGCTTAGAGTTAGTAGGGTTAGTTGTGGTATAAATTGAATTACAATAATTATTCAACCTAGATGGGCAATTGATGAATAGGCTAGTATTTTTCGTAGTTGGGTTTGGTTTAACCCTCCTCAGCCGCCGATAAGGGTGGAGAAAAGTCCTAGTGCAGTTAGTAGTGTTGGGTGTGTGTTTGGGGCTACTTGAATAAGTAGTGCAAATGGTGCTAGTTTTTGTCATGTTGCCATGATTAGTCCAGTGGTGAGGTCTAATCCTTGAAGTACTGGGGGTATTCAAAAGTGTATTGGTGCTAGGCCTACTTTTATGGCCAGGGCTGTTGTAATTATAATGGTAGCGGTTGGATTAGATATAAGGGTAATGTTTCATTCTCCTGTAATTCATGCGTTTGTTATGCTTGCGAATAGAATGGTAGCTGCTGCAGTTGCTTGGGCTAGAAAATATTTGGTGGTGGCTTCTACTGATCGGGGATGGTGATGTTGGGCTATTAGTGGAAGAATGGCTAGGGTATTAATTTCTAGTCCTATTCAGGCTAGGAGTCAGTGGGAGCTAGCGAAGGTTAATGTTGTGCCTAGGCCTAGGCTTAGTAGGAAGATGGTTAGGACATAAGGATTCATTAGTAAGAGAAGGAATTTAACCTACATTTTTGGGGTATGGGCCCAAAAGCTTATTTTAGCTGATCTTACTGGAAAGTGGTGTAGTGGAAACACTTGGAGTTTTGATCTCTAGGATATGGGTTCGAGTCCCTTCTTTCCAAAGGAGCTGGGAGGATTTTAGCCTCCATGAGTCACTCTATCAAAGTGGTCCTTGGGCATTCAGGCACAGCTCCGTGGTTATAGTTGAGGTGGAAGTCCAGCTAGTGCGATTGGGAGGGCAAGATGTCAGAGAACTAAGGCTAGGGTTATTGGTAAAAAATTTTTTCAGACTAGATGTATTAGTTGATCATATCGGAATCGGGGGTAGGAAGCTCGTACTCATAGGAATAAAATTGAGAGGAGTGCAGCTTTTGTTATAATGTTTGTTGAAGTTATTTCTGGAAATAAGATTGTATGTGATGCTCCTAAGAATAGAATAGCTGATAAGGTGTTTATAAGAAGAATATTGGCGTATTCGGCTAGGAAAAATAGTGCGAATGGCCCTCCAGCGTATTCTACGTTAAAACCTGATACTAGTTCTGATTCACCTTCGGTTAGGTCGAATGGGGCTCGGTTTGTTTCTGCTAGTGTGGAGATATATCATATTGTTGCTAGGGGTCAGGCTGGAAATAGAAGTCAAATAGCTTCTTGGGTAATATTAAATATTTGTAATGTAAAGCCTCCAGTAAATACAATTACGGATAGGAGAATTAGTCCAAGGCTTACTTCGTAGGAAATTGTTTGGGCTACGGCACGGAGGGCTCCGATGAGAGCATATTTTGAGTTGGATGCTCAACCTGAGCCTAGAATGGAATATACGGCTAAGCTGGAAATGGCTAGGATAAATAAAACTCCTAGGTTTAGGTCTGTYACAGGATGTGGAATTGGCATGGGGGCTCAGAGGGTAAGGGCTAGGGTTAGAGCAAGTATAGGAGTGGCAAGRAAGAGAAAAGGTGATGAGGTAGATGGGCGTACTGGTTCTTTAATAAATAATTTAACGCCATCTGCGATTGGTTGTAAAAGGCCGTAGGGGCCTACTACATTTGGGCCTTTTCGGTGTTGTATGTAGCCTAGAACTTTTCGTTCAATTAGTGTAAGGAAGGCTACGGCTAGTAGTACTGGAATAATATAGGCTAGGGGATTAATTAAATGTGTTATTAGTAAAGCTAGCATAACTAAGGGGAGGATTTGAACCTCCGGTTGAAAGGGCTTAGGCCTTTTGCAATTGCCGGGCTCTGCCACCTTAGTAAGATCTTATCTTGATTTAGGAGTTATGCTTTACCTTTTATTTAATTTAGTTGTTTTCATTAAGTTAGGAAGGGGCATATTTAGAACATGGGCCCCATTTTTCCGGTCCTTTCGTACTAGGAAAAATAGCATTACAGATAGAAACTGACCTGGATTGCTCCGGTCTGAACTCAGATCACGTAGGACTTTAATCGTTGAACAAACGAACCCTTAATAGCGGCTGCACCATTAGGATGTCCTGATCCAACATCGAGGTCGTAAACCCCCTTGTCGATATGGACTCTGGAAGGGGATTGCGCTGTTATCCCTAGGGTAACTTGGTCCGTTGGTCGGCATGTAGCCGGATCTTTATGGTCAGATGTTCTGCGTCTTAGAGATGTCTCTCTTAGTTTTAGGGAATTATCCCAATCCGCATGGGAGCTTTGTTTTCTCCCGTGGTCACCCCAACCGAAGATTAGGACCAGTACTATTTGGTTTAGTCTTTTTTAGGACTTTTGACATAGTTGGTTTTTTATCTTAAGCTCCAAAGGGTCTTCTCGTCTTGCATTATTATACCCGCTTCTGCACGGGTAGATCAATTTCATTGACTAGAAGGGGGAGACAGTTAAGCCCTCGTTCCACCATTCATACAGGTCTTCATTTAAAAGACAAGTGATTGCGCTACCTTTGCACGGTCAAAATACCGCGGCCGTTTAACTTATAGTCACTGGGCAGGCAGGACCTCCTATACATTGATTTTTGCGGGAGGCGATGTTTTTGGTAAACAGGCGAGGCTTGTGTTTGCCGAGTTCCTTCCTCTTCTTTTTGTCTTTCCTTGTAGGCTCTCCAGTGTGGGGTTAACGATTATGAATTGTGATTTTTTCTTGGTTATTTTTTTAATCACATTACTCTCTTTGGATGGGTTCGTTAATGGCTAGTGGGTGGTCCGATCTAGATTACACGTGAGCCAGGAGAAGAATGAATTCTTCTTATTACTCATTTTAGCAGTATCACTTCCATGTTAGCATGGAAAGGCCTAATATGGTTAGGGGTTTAAGATGTAATATTTGGATAATAGATTTTTGGATTGCCTGAGCTTTAACGCTTTCTGTTCAGATGGCTGCTTTTAGGCCCACTGAAGCAATAATCTTGTTTAGTATAATCTTTAACCTCCTGAATAGGGTTGTATCCCTTTTCAGAGGGGCTGTACCCCCTCTGACTAACTCTTGCATATTTCTCAGGTTCATAGGTTAGTAATAACTTTTTGTGAGGTGAGGAGTGCAAGGCTGAACTTCTATCCATTTTTTAGGCAACCAGCTATAACTAGGTTCGGTAGGTCTGTCACCCCTACCCGAAGATCCTCCCACTCTTTTGCCACAGAGACGGGTTGGCCCTATAATAGGCTGTCTTGGGGTAGCTCACCTAGTTTCGGGGTTTTGAACTAAAGTACTCTTTGCTCAGAGTGGCTGGCTAAATCATGATGCAAAAGGTACGAGGGCTAATCTCTACTTTGTTGGGCTTAGATGATTTGTTTCATTTCTCTTTCAGCTTTCCCTTACGGTACTTTTTTATTGCTTTGTTGAGCCTTTTCTGTCACTCATACTAGGGCGGGAGAATGTTTTAGTTTCAAGTTTGGGGTTAAGTAAAACTTTTTGRATGTTGTTGTGTAAGTTTAGGTATTTAAGCTAGCTATTTGGCTCAGGATAATCCAATTTGCATGGATGTCTTCTCGGTGTAAGGGAGATGCTTAACTATCTCAGCCATATCCTGATTATTCCAAGTGCACCTTCCGGTACACTTACCATGTTACGACTTGCCTCCCCGTAGTTTAATATGTGTAATTAATTATGTTTAGTTGATTGTGATAGGAAGGGGAGAGTGACGGGCGGTGTGTGCGCGCCTCAGAGCCTAATTCAAAAAGACACTCTATTTGTTTTTTACTACTAAATCCTCCTTCAGGTATTATATTTCAGGGTACCATTCGTAATATTCTGTGATAGAAAATGTAGCCCATTTCTTCCCACTTCATGCGCTACACCTCGACCTGACGTTTTGGGTTGGACCCATTTTGCTTACTGTTGGACCTTCACAGGGTAAGCTGGCGACGGCGGTATATAGGCGGGAAAAACAAGAGGTGGTGAGGTTTAACGGGGATTATCGGTTCTAGAACAGGCTCCTCTAGGTGGATCTGAGGCACCGCCAAGTCCTTTGGGTTTTAAGCTGTGCTTGTAGTTCCCTGGCGGATGATTTTGTAAAATTTCATCTAAGTTTAGGGCTGGGCATAGTGGGGTATCTAATCCCAGTTTGTTTCCCAGCTTTCGTGGAGTCGGGCATGTTTGGTAAAGCTACTTTCGTGTTTGGGCTTCGTGCCTCCGTGAGCGTATGACGGCTTAGGAGGTCTTTGGCTTTATTTTGTTTGTCCCCTAACCACCCTTTACGCCGTACCTATAAACTAGGGTCTTTCGTATAACCGCGGTGGCTGGCACGAATTTTACCGACCCTCTTAACCCTAACTAAGTCAAGTTTTCACTTATGGCTTAATGTTTATTACTGCTGAATTCCCTTGGGGGTGTGGCTTAGCAAGGCGTCTTGGGCTAATGGGTATGTGCCTGATGCCGGCTCCTCGTCCCCGGGCGGGGGATTGAGGGCATTCTCACAGGGATGCGGATACTTGCATGTATAAATTGGGTTAAAGCTTATAGTAAAGTCAGGACCAAGCCTTTATGCCTATGGAACTTTTTAGGGTTCATCTTGACATCTTCAGTGTCATGCTTTATTTAAGCTACACTGGC